AAACAAAAACAGCAATTGGAGCAGAAAATGCAATTGCATTATAAGGTCGCAATTGAACAGATCGAGCAAGTTCAAATTGACGTAACATGAAACCTATTAGTCCGAAAGCCCCATGGAGAGCAACAAAAGTCCACAGACCGCCTAATTGACACCAACGAGTCAAATCTCCTTGTGCTTCAGGTCCCCATAGGAGCAACAAAGAATGTGCTAAACTATTAGCAGGGGTAGAAACTGCAGCGGTTAAGAAATTGCAGCCTTCCAAATAGGAACTGGCCAATCCGTGGGTATACCATGAAGTTACAAAGGTTGTACCTGTGAACCAACCGCCTAAAGCGAAATAAGCACAAGGAAAGAGCAATAGACCAGACCAACCTACAAAAACGAAACGGTCCCTCCTTAACCAGTCATCCATAATATCAAATAAATCGTTTTCTTCTTTGGTAAATCTACCAAGGGCTATAGTCATATCGATCCTCCTATTCAACTACTTCAACCATTTCCGAACACCTCATATCATTCTCAGAGCATACGACGGTTCGATCATTTTTGAATGATTCCTCGTCCACCGCTCCTTCCAATGGGTTTCGAAGATACAAATCCTTCCTTTCTATTGGGCCAGAAACCAACCTAGGTAAATCCATGAGTTCGATTCGATTATTCCTTCCTATTTATTATTCCTTCTTATTCTTAATAACCATCTAAACCTTGAATTGTTTTATGACTCATCAATCAGATCCATTTTTTTAAATAACTGTTAGGAAACAAGTGATCCTTTCTCTCGTTCTCCGTTGCATTGGAGGAACAAACTGATGCTCTGGTGCATCAATATGGAAATATTTGGTACATGAAACCATGATCTGATATCTATATCTAAATCCTATATAGATAAAAACGGATCTTTTTCTGGAATCAAAGAAAGGTATTGAAAAATAGATTGCTCTTGTGACTTGGAATAAACGTATCTCTGTGGAGGAAAGGAAGAGCAATTTATTCCTATGGAGCATCCAGGAACAAGAAGATTCAATCGGAAATATCGACAAATTCTTGCGTGGCGTGGTCCAAGGAAAGAAAAAGTTCGCTTCTACAATTTCATCTCTATCGAATTTGAATATCAGAATAGCTGATATAATCATGATTCAATGGCTCAGGTCCACTTACCTTTCTTTTGATTTTATTGATTTCTCATTTTTCCGATGGATTTGATTAGAACAATAGAGAAATAGGAATACTTTGGTTTGGCGATTCACAGTTGGGATTGGGTATCTAGAATATCTATGTCCCAGGACCAAAAATATCAATAATATGAGTAGGAGTATAGCCTGTAGTGACATAACATAGTAGTCCTCCTACTAAGTGCGATTACTTATCATATCATAATAAACAACTGTTTCACTTTATACCTATAACTCATTAGAATGATAACTCATTATGGGTTACTTTTATTACAAATATCAACAATATCTCTATTCTCCGATGAAAAATGAAAACTAAGACAGGAGCTTCATAGAAAAAGCCCTTTATCGGATTTGAACCGATGACTTACGCCTTACCATGGCGTTACTCTACCGCTGAGTTAAAAGGGCCCATTTTCTTCAAAAAATGAATTAACCACTGGCTACTATAGAGTCTACTACATGTATCTATGTATGTACTATATGTACATGTATATATCGGGGTTCATTCGGAAACAAGAAATTTGATTTACCTAGGAAGTTTGAGTTATTTATATTTGAGAAAAATCAATGCAATGAATTGTTTCAGGGCCGCTCCTAATTGCTTTGCTTTTATTGACCCATCCGGACGAGATTCGCTTGGTTGATTGATACATGTATCAATCCGATATAGATCCAAGATATTTCATCGAATTATGGAATGAAGGGATTCGACTCATACCCTAAACTGAATTATTAGAGAATCAAAAAAAGAATCTTTTCGACTATTTGTCGATCCTTTTCCAGATTTACGAGTTCTACACCATCCTTATGGAATGGGGTTTGCCCTTCGGACAAATCACTCCCTGAAGGATCCTATCCTCTGTTATAGATAGGGTGGTTCATGAATCAACAACCCAAAAATTCTATTCTATGGAATCTTGTAAGCAAGAAAGATTCTTCGGATCTAGTCATACCATTATATTGACAATTTCAAAAAACTGCTCATACTATGAGCATATATAGTATGATGGTGATCGGGCAGGTATGCCCCTATCGTCTAGTGGTTCAGGACATCTCTCTTTCAAGGAGGCAGCGGGGATTCGACTTCCCCTGGGGGTAAGACGAAAGGGAGTTGATCATGGATTATCAATAAGCCTAGAATTGATTCTTCCTGGGTCGATGCCCGAGCGGTTAATGGGGACGGACTGTAAATTCGTTGGCGATATGTCTACGCTGGTTCAAATCCAGCTCGGCCCAATAATTCGCCGATCCATGAGGATGATATAACCAGTTTGTCCTCTATAAATGTCTGATATATAGAAATGGGGAGTCTGCCCTTTTTTTCTGCTATATCCTATTTATTTGTTCCCACACGTTTCTGATCTGATCTTTTTAACGACATTAATAGTCTGTAAATAAAATAAAAATATTAAGTATAAGGAAAAGAATAAAGAAAAAAAAAAAAAGAGTCTTTTTTTTTTTCATTGAAAGGTTGATTATTAATCGATTTGGCAATAAAATAACCACAGGGTTACTAGTAATCCGTGTCACTCTCACTAGAGTCCATATCTATGTAGATATCAGTATATCACTCGTATTTCTGTTACAAGAAAGACGTCGATTTTCAATGAAAGGGCTCGAATGAAATTATAAGAATATGTATGCTGTACATCTCATTTCCCCGGGATTGTAGTTCAATCGGTCAGAGCACCGCCCTGTCAAGGCGGAAGCTGCGGGTTCGAGCCCCGTCAGTCCCGACCTAGAATCCGATGAATCCATCAATTCATCTCTCCATTTTCTGTGAAGGGGGGGGGGACAAGGAGCAGGATTTAATCCCCGGGGGGATCCTCATTTCTTTCGTGTTTTTTGTTTCGCTTTTCTCATCGGACAAAACAAATACGGGACTTTCAATTACTTCAACTAGTACCGATTGATGGGGGAGAGACGTATGTAGATTGATCAGTGGTATCACCCTATTCAGGATTTCAAGAGAGACCCGTAGGGTCTGTCTTTTTCGATTGCTCCTGATTCATGAAATAGAGTACCCATATGTTTCCCGGGAGCACATACACAATTTGTATTCGTTTATTGTACGATACACGATTAACTTAATATAGTATAGTTACTAGTCTATAGATAGTTACTAGTTACCTCGAAAGAGGCAGAGTACTTTTCAGATTAAACCTACTCCCCCCTTTTTCTTCATATTTTAACGGCCCTATCAAAGAAAAAACAAAATCAATAAATAAATAAATTTGTTAGAATATTATATTAGATCTTTTATACCGGACTAAAAAACTTCGTTTAGAACTTAACTCATTCTTTTTTCCATTTCATCCCTACTGTTTTGATTTGTGACCAATGGAATGCCGGTCAGATGATACTTCATCAGATGGTTGTATAAGGAAGACGGCAGGTTATAAAAAAGAAAGAGTGGAAATGCAAAATTCAATGGGATTCTTGATTGGGCCAGGAATCCAATTTTTGATTCGGTATGGATAAAAGATCTTCCTATGTTATACTATTCAATTCTCGACGATGAATCGATTTGATAGATCAGATATTGTTATTCATGATATTGATACGATTCAGTATCATCAGGATACAACCCATCCTATTTAATTTATGGGAGAAAGACTTATCATCTCTATGGGATTAGATCCCGAGTTATTGCGAAGCAAAAAAAACGATGAGATTATGGAAGTCAATATTCTCGCATTTATTGCTACTGCGCTGTTCATTCTAGTTCCTACTGCTTTTTTACTTATCATCTACGTAAAAACAGTCAGTCAAAGTGATTAATTTGAATGAAACTTGACTTATTAGTTCTTATCAACGATTGAAGAAATGAAAGAAAGGGATTCAAATTCCAAGTCTTAAATGAAATGGTCGGGTTGGAGTCAGCAGTATATGAGATAGTATGGTAGAAAGGTTCATATAGTTCTTTCTACCACACTATCTATTATAGTAGAAAGATATGGGCTTGATATAGATCAATCCACAATATGTACCTACATATATATGTACATGTAAATAGCACTCCAATTCTATTTCTTTGCTACATCAATTTGTATTGATCCCGATCAATCTGAAATAATCGAACGTCGACTTTTCTAATTCCTGGGTTTCTGATTATTTTCAATATGGATCCATTGAAAGAATCAATGGAGGAAGAATGGGCATATATTATAGAAAAGAAAAGAAAACCAAGCCATTTTTTTTTTAGCATTACAAAGAAGTAATTGATTGATCCGTTAACAGATGATCCAAAGAGTTCTATAATAACTTCTTCGAATTTTGAAAAGGATGTAGTAGATCCCACCGATTTTTCATGCTTGAACCATGACATGAGGCGAGTCGATAAAGCATAAATAAGATTCCTATGAGTATAAAACAAAACGGTAAGTACGCATACCCAACGAAAGCAAGATCTTATTATGCGTAGTACCTCTTTGGACAACGACTATGTCCATGTCGCCTCAGTAGGTAGAAAGTACATATCTACGTAATAGAAGAACGTCTCCCTCTTTGAACAGCAAAGAGAAAAGGGAAACAAATAAAAAAAGAATAGGGGTTAGCTACTCCTCATTGTAATATGCATAATTCTAGTAAGAGCCGGCTCGTCGAAATAGAATATTTAGAAAGAATCGGTTGGAAAAAATTTCCCATCATGTGTATCCCTTTGAGTTTCGAAATACGAATATGGGAACTAAGTCGTTAAAATATTTGTTTGATCGAAAGGTTCTTATTCATATTGGATTCCAGTAGAATTTATGAAGTGGAGATTTTTTGATTTAAAAACGCTTTGCAGAACGATCTATTAAACAATTGATACAATTCGATTACTCAACTCAATTAGTAGTATCCCTAGAGTCCACTTCTTCCCCATACTACGAGTGAAAGGGAAAATGTAAAGACTACCATTAAAGCAGCCCAAGCGAGACTTACTATATCCATGTGAATCGTGTCCTCTATCTCTATGAATATGAAGGAATTATTCCAATATTGATCACTAATAATAGTGGAATCAATGGTGCAGAGTCAAAATGGGATTTTGACCTAACGCTATTGATGAACCAATCCAATGAATACATTCATAACAAGTCCCTATATGATTTCTGGTGGAATCGGAAAACACTAAGTACAAGCAAGATACACGGTTGCCCCCTTGGAAGTCTCAAGGGAATGTTACTAATGGAACGTGTAGGAATAGTAAGACCTATTGTTGCCTTTCATAAACAAAAAGCAGAAAAAAAAATGTACCATCAAGATAGATAACTATCTATCACATATCCCTATCTCCCGTCTAAGCCTTATTGTCTCTACTTCTGTGAAACAATTGGAGACACCCTATTACATTCTTGGCGGGGTTATCCAAAAGAAAGAATTTTTTTCCACTTTTATAAAAGCCAATCTACAATATGAATTGAAAATGAATTGAAAACCTGAGCATTCAGAGACTCTGGTGAGTTTGTATGGATACAAAGTATTTTGAGTTCTTTCCACAACTCCTAATTGGATTCCCCATCAGTCTACCCAATCTAATTCAAGACTCAGTCAGTAAACGCTAGTGGGGTAAGGTAATTAGGAAGTATTTATAGTCCTTCCTATAATCTCCTCTTGGATCCTAAGAGCAAGGATTTACAGTCCCTTAGGAACCTTCCTTTGGATACACGGATTTACAGTCCTTGGCTTTCGTAGTTCTGAATCTCACAATTGAATTTGATCTGACTATGGATTTGATTCGATTGATAAATGAAATCAATGGCCTGAACGCATCAGTAATCAGTAATTAAGTGAGTATTTCTTCATTCATATTGGTAATTCTCATATTGGTATAATACCGGTTTGGGCCACACCCGGATTTTTGAAGAAATAATGGAAAGTCTTTTATAGAACCCCCTCCCCGGATTCTTAAAATTGGGTATCGACAGTCTCGACCCCTTCCCTCTGCTTCTGCCGGGCAATAATTTTGTGAGTTCTATTAGTAGGGTAAGAGATTCCGAGTCTTTTGCAGGCGACACCCGGATTTGAACTGGGGAGAAAGGATTTGCAGTCCCCCGCCTTACCACTCGGCCATGCCGCCAAAACGATACAAAATAGATATAGATGGAAATATTCTGGAGAATTACTGAACCATTTCTTTTTTTTTGATTGGATCCTGTTGTTCTCTTAGATTGATTGTATAGTATTTCAAAATACACAACACCTAAAACTTCCCCTTTTTTTGAAAAACAAAAATGGATTTCCAGTCACAGAATCCAAAATTCAGGGCAAATTGGAAGCATTAACTATTAACTGTGAATTCATAAATGGCTCTTGGATTTGGATCTCCAATTTTGTTTCCTTAATGACATAAGGAGATCAAATTGATATACGACTAATCAGTCTCAATTCTATTAATCTTTTTCAATTTCAATTATAACAATAATTATGTGTATATGTAAACCCCAGAACAGAAATTCTTACACAGATACCTAGTCAGGTATCTTATCTACATATCCCTATTAGAAAATCGTCGTGCTTGCATTTTTCATTGAATATATTGAATATAAAATCGAAATTTGGATATAGCACGACCTATGTTGCCTCAAGGGAACTTCGATAAAAGATGGGATATACGGATAGCTAGATAGTTATATCTGCATGTACTTAATAAACACGACTTCTCTTATACACTTCAATCGTATTCTATTAATTCTACTAACAAATGGGTAGAAATATCTCTCCTTTCTGCGAATCATTTTTTGAACAACGGAATCGATGAAATAAATGAAGTGCTAAAATCAAAGTCAACTCTATATGTTCCTGATTATTCTGTCTTTATCTCATTCATAGAGAACAGATTCAATCCCGAATCCATTTATGGTACCCAATCCGATCGTAATATCATAATAATAGGTAGAAATTGGATCCATTTTTATATTCTATACAAAACTCCATAAGTCTGTCTAAGTGGCAGAATTTTTTTCCAGGAATGTTTTATCAATTCATTTCCATTTGTATCTGTCGCAAATTTGAATTTGAGTCAAATTTTTTTATTCCTCCGTTCATACGTATTTAATACATATATATGGGGTTGGATAAAATTTCATGTTGTTTTCAAAAGAATATACATTCCATCGTTGCTAGATCAATCTATATGGTTCAATGAAGAGTGAGCCAATAATTAATTGGATTTTTTCGATAAACGGAAAACTTAAGATGTTCCGGGATGGAAATGAGGGAATGTATATAATACCAGGGTTTAGTCAGATACAATTTGACGGATTTTGTAGGTTCATTGACCAAGGCTTGACGGAAGAACTTCATAAGTTTCCAAAAATGGAAGATACAGATCAAGAAA